TATTGACTATATATACCGGAACGAATGGTTATCTTGATTCATTAGAACTTGAGCAAGTAAGGAAATTTATTGTTGAATTACGTACTTATGTAAAAACTAATAAACCGGAGTTCCAAGAAATTATATCTTCTACCAAGACATTTACTGAAGACGCAGAAGCCCTTTTAAAAGAAGCTATTCAAGAACAGATGGAACGCTTTCTACTTCAGGAACAAGCGTAAAGAAATCCATCCCTCTGAATTTTTTGTATTATTAAATAAAAAAGAAAATACCCTTTTTCACATGGATATCTAAAAAAAATATATGGAAATAAATTGCGTCCAATAGGATTTGAACCTATACCCAAGGTTTAGAAGACCCATGTCCTATCCATTAGACTATGGACGCTTTTCATTCCGATTTTTCGGATTTTTTCTTATTTTGTGTTTCCAAAAAAGAATCGGATTGTATGTGATGGGAGATGTGAATTTTTTGTTTGAATTGCGTATTTAATTCAATGATGCATTAATTAATACAGAATGGAGCGGGTAGCGGGAATCGAACCCGCATCGTTAGCTTGGAAGGCTAGGGGTTATAGTCGACGTTGATTTATGAATTTTAACGTCTCTAATTCAAAACCGAACATGAAACTTTGGTTTCATTCGGCTCCTTTATGGAAAAAGGAGCAATTCCCAGACCCTAATCTAAAGGCGGGAATAAAATTACAAAAGAAAAAATCACCCATAACATCTATGTCAGTTTTTTGCATGAATGCATTCAATTCAAAACAACTTACTTTCTAGATGATCCCTCTAGAAGAGTCGATTCTAACAATCTTTCTAGTTACTTCGTTCTCTATTTCTATTTGAGAGAATCCTAAGGAAAAGTCTTTTGTTTCTACCGAGCTAAGCTAAAAAAATAAATATGTTGATTGAAGCCTCTAGTAAACTAAAGTCATCATTTAATAGCTATTTTGCTTCTCTATAAAAAACTAGAAGATTTAGTTACGATTAGAAACCCTTTTTTCTATCTTCATCCATAGATCTCTTCCTTATACTCATTCAATTGGAAGTATTCATCCAATTCAACAAAATTTTATGTTTCGTAACTTCATAATCCAAAAATTCCACTTTCTAATATAATTGAGTTTTGGATCCAAATCACGAGAATGTATAATTTTCCTCAAATTTTTCATGGAGAGGGAAAGGATTAATTCCTTTTAAGAAATAAAGTTTTTGATCGGAATAGTAATCAAACCGGTAGACCCCTTAACTATTAAGGGGTTAATAGAACGAATCACACTTTTACCACTAAACTATACCCGCTACAGTTGGATTATTGTATCGAAATAAAACTTTTGTCGAACACTGAAATTGCATGTAATCAAGACAGGATTCGAAAAGAATCATGAAATTTAGAGTATTGACACTTTTTGTAGGAGGATTTTATGAGTTTTAATCAGATTTTAAAAAGATAGTTAAATAACTAAAAAAAGTTCTATTTTTTCTTGAAGTAATTTTTTATGATCATTATCAACTAAATCATTTTCTTTATTCTATAGAATCCCTAGAATTCATTAAAACAAAAAGGGCCTGGCGAGGTATTGATCAGGCCAGGCCGTGGGAATCCAAAAAGAGTCCCCTTCGGGCGAAGAAGTATTTAATTAAATATTCTATTCTATTTTTCTATTAATTAATATTAAATATTCAGTCTTTTTTTTTTTTCAAAATAGAATTATATATAATTCTGAAAATTTCAAATAAAACTTGTACTTAATGTTGTCTTACACAATACAACTTGTATATTTTGTATATATATATTATGTTATATATAATATTGTGTTATATATAGATTATATCTATTTTGAATTTTTTTATTTTAGTCTAATTAATTTGAGTTTATTACATATTTTTTACATAATTTTCAAATTTTTCGAAATTTTTTATTTAATATTTGACTATTACTATTTTCAACGGGGAGAGATGGCTGAGTGGACGAAAGCGTCGGATTGCTAATCCGTTGTACGAGTTATTCGTACCGAGGGTTCGAATCCCTCTCTTTCCGTTTCCATTGATAACTGAATCTTATTATTTGATTTCTCTTATTATTTGATTTCTCTTTTGAATTTATTCTATCTTTTTTTTTTTCAAAATAAAATTATATATAATTCTATTTTGAAAAAAAAAAAGATAGATGAAAAATAAAGCAAATAACCCCTTTTTAGTCTTATTCTTCGCGCCCAGGATTACGTCCTGGATCATTAGATAGGAATCCGAAAATGAAAAGAGAAACAAAAAATATTACTACTGTGTAAACAAAAAGTTTGAGAGTAAGCATTACACAATCTCCAAGATTATTTTTTTTTGGAAAAAAGAGAATAGATTCTCTATTTTTATACCATATATCCTATAATATAAAATAGAATTTGAAATTTGATTTGACGTCGAAAACTCAAGTAGTTTTTTAGTTTTTCAAAATCGAAAAAAAAAAAATGGAAATTCTAATAAAAATAAATCAAAAATGAAGTTATTATTATCATTATCTTATCCATTATTATCTTACTTATCAATAATTTGAAGAATTTTATTATACCCACTTAAAGTTTTTCATTTACGAAAAATACTTATAATCGGAAAATGAGACGATATGGATTGTCCTTATTCATAAATATTTTTGAATCAAGAGTTCATACTGTAAGACTTGTCTGATTTTATCAATTATTTCTTATTTAATATTCTAATATTAGAATAATTTTTCTCGAAAAAATCATTCATTTTTTTAGGACAATATGAAAGATCTCATCGAAAACTTACAGCAGCTTGCCAAACAAAGGCTAAGAGAAAAAAGAGTAGAGGTATGACTGGCATAAAATCTACAATTGGACTCAAAAAAGCGTAGGCCTCCGGTAATTTGGCAAAGAAAAAACTACTCGAATAAAGGGCCGAATTAAGACAGATCAAACTAAAGATATTAAGCATAACAGACATTTTTTTTTATTGCATTTTGGTTGAGTTATTGATAAAAAAAAAATGAAGAAAAAAATCGTTCTTTTTTTTAACTTACTCACTCAATCAAAAAACCTTCTATTCTCAATGGAGAATAGAAGAAATTTTACTTTCATACAATATCTTAATGGAATTCTGTGTAATGATCAATAAATTCATTTGAATTCTATATCTACACGTGTCAAAATTCTAACAACAGAATCAAGTTGATTTTTTTTGTTTTGATAGTTAGGCTGGAATTGACGAACAATCAATAACAATATTAGGGTTTATTAATGTTGAATAGAAATCGAATTGGGGCGTGGCCAAGTGGTAAGGCATCGGGTTTTGGTCCCGCTATTCGGAGGTTCGAATCCTTCCGTCCCAGAATATATGTAATTTAAGATTGTATTTTTCTGTTTATAAGGTTTAAAATAGAATTGTATTCTTTCTACTAACTACTAATGATTTTAACGAAAATGAATCTTATCTTTTTTTTTTCACATTTCATCAAATTTGAATTCCAAAAAAAAGTATTCCTTTAATCAAATCAGATATACATCCTCTATAAATATTCATATATAATATATTCATATATAATATAGAAATAGAAGTTACGAAGTTAATTTAGTTTTTTTTGCTTCATCCTGGAAACGAACTTGGATTTTTCCAATCTAATATATTATTCAATTTCGATTTCTTTTATTGATTATTTTTATTATATTAAACTCAAAAAGAAAGATAGATTTTGATTGCTTAGCGATGTCATCTTTATTTTTATTGTATTGTAAATTGTAAAAAAAATTAACATTCCATTACTAAATAATAACTTAAGATATATTCCATATAATATATATTGACTGTCCTGACTGAACCAATGACTATTCATGATTCCATAATTGAATCAACCGCATACCGGTTCCAAATTTGAGGAATGTTATGGTGAAACTTCGTTTGAAACGATGTGGTAGAAAGCAACGTGCGACTTGAAGGACATGATCTGGTGTGGATTCTTATATCCATCATTCTATTCTATAAGAAAGGATGCTCTTGACTCGACATCCTTTGCTCTGTTCCACTCGAAGCGGCATTGCATTTTTTGTTCGGATGTAATGGAACTAGTACATGATGGAGCTCGAGTAGTAAAGTATTGAGTTATTTCTCAAGGGAAAAGAGAAGGGTCTAGGGTTAGTGTTAATCAATAAGTTTTAACAACTTCGTAAGGATATCTTTGACAGAGAAATCGAAAGGATTAAAATAAAAAAAAAATTTCAAATCCCAAAATCAAATCTTTTGTTGGAATTGATAAGACCTTATTCGATATATATCGTGGGGGATCCGCCGTTCGTATGATTTGATTTTTTGATAGAAAGAAATAACAAAAAGGCATGTTGCTGCCATTTTGAAAGGATTCAAAATCTACGAAGTAATGTCTAAACCCAATGATTCAAAAAAAAAGATAAAGATTTCCGGAACAAGAAAATACCCTTTCTAATTGTTAATTGTCGCAATAATTGGATTTGGATCAGAATACCGAATTCAAATGGATTCTAAATGAGACAAAAGGGTATTTGAGACTGCTCAATAAATGAAATGCCAAAGGATTTTCTTTTGAGCTATTTAAGAGTTATTCAACTTGAGTTATGAGTATACAAATGATTTTTTAGGAAATAAAGAAATGACAAGGATTAAATTCGTAGTTTAATTCAGTTCAGTATTTTAGGGATTTATTTAATTATTTATATACCTAAACCTTGAATCATTTTTCTCGAGCCGTACGAGGAGAAAACCTCCTATACGTTTCCAGGGGGGGTATTGTTGATCTAATCTATCCCAATGAGCCGTCTATCGAATTGTTGCAATTGATGTTCGGTCCCGAAGAGAGGGAAGAGATTTGCAGAAAGTGGGTTTTTATGATCCGATCAAAAATCAAACTTATTTAAATGTTCCTGCTATTCTAGATTTTCTTGAAAAAGGTGCTCAACCTACAGAGACTGTCTATGATATTTTCAAGAGGGCGGAGGTTTTTAAGGAATTTCGCCTTAATCAAACAAAGTTCACTTAATGAACTAAAAAACAAAGATAATGTGGTGGTAGTTTGGTAGAATTTTTTTATTCCTTATTCTCGTCCTGTCTATTTTTTATTTTTTTATGTAGTGCCAATCCAACACAAAAATTTTCTTATATATTTCCCTTTTGTTTGTACTTCACTTTTAAAATACGATATATACAATATCATATTTCTATAATTTTAATATTAATAATACTATAAAAATAATAATAATAATAAAATTATTCTATTAACTAATAACTAACGAAAATCTCTCTATATATTTTATATATTAATTACGTTAATAATAATTCAAATCTTAAAATATATATATATTTAGTAAAATATATTATTCTATTTTCTATTTATATATATTTCTCCTTCTAAAAATAAATTAAAAATAAAGTTGTATTTCGAATTTCATTTGCATTTTTTTCTTTCTACGTTGTACTTAAATTGTAATTTCATTTTTTTAATATTCATATTGACAAGAGTATATTGAACAAATATAATTCAATTTTGAAGTCAAAATAAATAATGAAATAAAAAAAATGAAATGGTTTCTTTCTGTCTTCCGCCCAATAAATAGGTTGAATTTTTTGCGATATATAATTTGTATCCAAAAAAAGGAGAATATTTGTTTTAAAAATGTAATGTATTTTCTCTAAAAATTTTTTGTATTGTCATTGGATCTGGTTGGTTTTAAGTTCTGACTCAATTAGCAACTTTTGTTTCGATTTCTTGCTAATTCAAAGTTTTGATTCCAATTCATTTTATTTTTATCTCGATTGTATCTACATAACATATCTCTTTTTCGGGTTGCTAACTCAATGGTAGAGTACTCGGCTTTTAAGTGCGGCTACAATCTTTTACATATTCGGATGAAGCAAGGAATTCGTCTACATCATCGGTAGAGTTTAGTTTATAAGACCACGACTGATCCTGAACGGAAATGAATGGAAAAAAGAGCATGTCGTATCAATATAAAATTCGGAGAATATTTCATTCTTACCAAATTGGTACAAAATTCTATTTGAATTTTTGGAAGGGAACGAAAGGACTTCAAAGCAAAGTTGGGTCGATTGAATAAATGGATCGAGCCCTAGGGTTCAAATTCTGAGGAAAGAAAGAACAACGAGCTTATCTTCATAATTTGAATGATTTCCCGATCTAATTAGACGTTAAAAAAAATTAGTGCCTGATGCGGGAAAGGATTCTCCCACGAGTGGATCCTTTGTTTTTTTATAGTGAATCCTAACTATTCGATTATCCATTCTCCATTAAAGAGATGGAAATGAATGTGTAGAAGAAAGAGTATATTGATAAAATACTTTAATTCCAAAATCAAAAGAGCGATTGGGTTGAAAAAATAAAGGATTTCTAACCATCTTTTATCTTATAAAAAAAATAAAAAAACCAATTAGATGGAAAAAGGTAGAAAAGTCCGCGGATGCATTTACCCGTTTCCGGGGTATCCATTTTTTCGTAATAAAATGCCTTGTTTTGACTGTATCGCACTATGTATCATTTGATAATCCAAGAAACCCTCTATTTTTACTTTTGTTTTCGGTCTAAATTGAAATGGAAAAATTACAAGGACATAGAGAACTAGATAGGTCTTGGCAACATAACTTTTTCTATCCACTTATCTTTCAGGAATATATTTATGTATTTGCATATGATCATGCTTTAAATAAATTGATTTTGTTCGAAAATGCGATCGACAAGAAATACAGTTTACTAATTGTAAAACGTTTAATTACTCAAATGTATCAACAGAATCATTTTATTCTTTCTGTTAATGATTCGAACCAAAATGAAATTTTTGGGCACAAACACAAAAAGAATTTGTATTCCCAAATGATAACAGAAGGGTTTGCAGTCATTGTGGAAATTCCATTTTCCCTACTATTAATATCGTCCCTAGAAGGAAAAGAAATAGTAGAATCTCAAAATTTGAGATCAATTCATTCAATATTTCCTTTTTTAGAGGACAAATTCTTACATTTAACTTATGTGTTAGATATATTAATACCTTACCCTGCCCATCTAGAAATCTTGGTTCAAACTCTTCGCTATTGGTTGAAAGATGCCTCTTCCTTGCATTTATTACGATACTTTCTTTCCGAGTATCGTAATTGGAATAGTCTTATTAGGCCAAAAGAATCCATTTCCCCTTTTTCAAAAAGGAATCGAAGATTATTTTTGTTCCTATATAATCTTGTTGTATATGAATACGAATCCCTTTTTGTTATTCTACGCAAGCAATCCTCTTATTTACGATCAACGTCTTTTGGAGCCCTTCTTGAACGAATCTATTTTTACGGAAAGCTAAAATATCTAGTAAAAGTCAAAGTTAAGGTTTTTGGGGTTATCCTATGGCTTTTCAAAGAACCTTTTCTGCATTATGTTCGGTATCAAGGAAAATGCCTTCTGGCTTCAAAAGGGACATCCTTTCTGATGTATAAATGGAAATATTACTTTATC